ATCTTGAAGTACTATTTCTGCATCTCCCTGACCAAATCCACCCACATTAGGATTACTTGTTAATGGTTGATCAAGTTTGATAGATTCGCCCTCTGAAACACGAAGTTCTGGTCCTGGAGGGATAATATCAACCACTTGGCGTCCATCCAATGCATCCGTTATGGTTATTTCGTACCCCCCTTTTTCTTTTCGTATGATTTTGCTTACTATACCCGCTGCTGTAGCATTATAAACCGTATTGTTACTTTTTGTCCCGTCGGGATAAATCTGGCCCCTTCCCCTGTTACCACCTACGTATATTGGGTATTTTAAGAAGTGAACATCTTTATTAGTCGCGGGATCCGGGGAAAGAATAGGAAAAGTGATTTCACTATATTTCTTACCAGGAACAGGCCCTATCACAAGAATATTTTTTTTAGTGGGGCCGTAATTCTGAAAAGATAGATTGCCTATCTTTTCTTTCATCTCGGCAGAAATACGACTGAGGGGGGCTAATTCAAACCCTTCCGGTAAAATAAGAACGGCCCCTACATTCAACCCCCCCTTTTTACCATTAGCAAGAACTTGTTTCAGTTGCATATCATAAGGAATTCTAACAACTGCTTCAAACACAGTATCAGGAAGTACCGCTTGCGGAACCTCAATATCCACAGGTTTATTAGCTAAATGGCAATTGGCGCATACAATACGACCAGTGGCTTCTCGTGGATTTTCAAAACCCTGCTGCGCAAAAATGGGATATGCATTTGAAATGGAGGCCCGAGTTATTATATATATCATGAGTGATACGGAAATGAATCGAGTAATCTCTTCCTTTATCGAAGAAAAAGTATTTCTAATTTGCATGGTCCAATCGTTGATCCCGAAAATTTCTACAATAAAATTGGGTAGGTCGCTAGTATAGTTCCCTATCCACGATTTTGCTATTTACTGAAATAATTTTACTGGAATATAGGAGGAATCCTCTGAATGGGTAGAAAGAGTAAGGTAAGTACGACCTGGAATGCTTTGCTTAGGTACAAAGTAAGAAACATTCTAATTGACTCGTTTTTCAGTCATTCATTGAATGATAAATCACTACAAGTGACGGAGATACACGATTTAAATAAAGGAAAATCCAATATTTGAAAATTGTATCTAGAATGACTGGAAAAGTGGAAACAAGACCAGATATAATTTGATCATTATGAAAAAATCCAAAATCGTTATAGACATAGCCAATCATTAGTTCCCAACCGTGGGGCGAATGGAATCCGATACATAAATCGGTTACTAAAAGAATGGAAAAGGCTTTTATTGTGTCACTTAAATTATATAGGAATTCTTGAACCCAAGAATTAAGAAAAACAAGTTCTTCATTACCCAGAATAGAATAAGCACTTAGAATAACGAAACAGATTAGATTTGTCGAGAAGTGCAAAATTGTATGGATATGCTCCTCATCGTGTATCTTGATCAATTGGATTGTTTCTTTGTGGAGCCCCATACGAAACTTTTGTAGATGTCTTTCCGGGAATTCCTTTACCATTTCATCCAAGAGAAATAGCTCCTCTAATTCTATGAATTTTTCTAGAATACTCTTTTCTTGAATATCGTTCAAAAAAGTTTCGGATTGCCTAGTATTCCACCAATTAGTAACCCAAGATTCTAGACTTTTATTAAATGAGAGAGTGATCCACCGGGGCAAAAAGACTACAAATACTATAAATGAAAGATATCGAAGGGGAATAGATGCGCTCTTTTTTGTCATTTTTTCATCTGTGAATTGTCACCTCATTCGTTGACTCTATGCGATCTAATATTTCTATCAAGCATAAGTTCTATTATAAGGTATCGCGCCTATTAATTATTAATTTATTAATCGAGCCCCCATTTTTTAGTTGTGATTCAGAGGTTAGTCCTTGAATCTAGTGTAGAAAAAATACAGAAATAGAAGAAGAATCCACTTCGAATTCGAATTCAAATGAAGAAATAATAAAAAAATAGATTGTTTCCAGATATCTTAATTGATCAAATATTCGAAGTAATTACTCCTCTTTGATGAATGCCCGAAAGATTCAAATAAAGATTCCAATAATGAATATTTTTCGGATTTCGAAATGAAAGAACTCCCTGTTTATTAAAAAAGAAAATATCAAATTATTAAAAAAGAAAATATCAAATATTTCGAAAAAAAAAAAATTGACAGACAAAAACAAAAAAGGTTTCGTTTTATATTATGAACGCCACGTACACGTTTGCCTTGCTTTTGCCCCACGAGGCGTTCTGAAGAAACTTTAATTAAGTAAGTTATGCTTATAGAAAAAAGAGGATTCTTAGGGGTTTTCCTCTTGCTGAGAAAGCATTTTTTTGCAGTTTCTTTTTTCAAAATACTTCAATTGGTACACGCAAGAAATAGGCCAATTCCGCAGCCTTTTGCTCAATTTCCCGTGGAGTCAAATTCTCATCAGTACGAGTCAAGGGAACGTCTCCCAGGCCTCTGATTTCCATATAAAGGACACGACGAGCATAAATACCCTCTTTTACTTCTATTCTGATGGACTGAATATCTTTCATAAGGAATCGTAAAAAGATGCGGCGATTTTTTCCAGGAAATCCCCAACGAAAAATGCACACTATTCCTTCTTTTCTATCAAATCGATCATAACCGCTACCTACATTCCATGTAATTGTGCACCACAAATAGGAACTAATAAAGAGACCCGCGATCCCATAGAAAGACATTACGATCCCTTGTGGGAAAAAAAGGATTTGTTGAGACGGAAAGAAGGATATCAAATTCTTATCAAGATAACTAGAAATTCCAACCAATAAGAATCCTAATGAACCTAAAAAAAGGATAAACGCCCAGCAGAAATTACTTGTTTTGCGAGATCCTGCTATAAATTCTATCCATATATATTCTGATCGCCAACTCATACATAGTAGATCCAGTTGCATTTTATGGAATAACAAAAAAAAAATTGCACTTTACTTTTTTTTCCGAAGTAACTCTCATCAACTAGTACTATTCTGATGTGAACTTTTAGTAGTAATTAATCGAATTGGTTAGATATAATAAAATAAAAGCATCCCCTTCATATGATTCCCTATCAATAGCTACATACATATGGATAGATTTACTTTAATTTCAGACATGAGTCCGGATCCCAGCCTATTTTTTTTTTAATTGCTAGAATTCGTCTGTCCATATATCATGTTTACGCATGTATAAGATCTTTTTCATTTATGTTCGGAGAAAGCCACCCGTTATTCTTATACAATATTCTACTAAATGGATATCCTTGTTCGCTAAGTCTTGAAAAAAAAAACTAGATGAGATTTGACCACATCAGATTTAAAAAATCTTTTTTTTTTGAACATGAAGAGATAAAGAGGCCATTGCAATTGCCGGAAATACTAGGCCCACTAAAGGCACAAAAAGGGAGGGTAAGTTGTTGAGAATTGTCATAGAATGGGGTACCTCGATTTAATATTTGTACCTGTTATTGTTATAAGGATATCTTATAATAATTATAATTCATATTATAATTCGTATATTAGTATACTAAGTATATCGAAGTGAGTATATAGAATAAGTGCAAGCAATGTCGAACTAAATAAACGGACTTATTCATCTTTCTACATGAAATAGATGTATGTATGATAATCCACTTTCTTTATTATTCTTACTTCTTTTATTTTTATTCTTATATTGTTCTTATCTTCTTCTTCTAATTTCTTTTTTAATAAAAAAAGAGTCTCTTAAAAATTTAAAAATCTCTGAAAGATTCGTTAGAATCCGACCCAAGAGCAGGAATTCTTATAAAAAGGGGACTTCTTTGGAGATATAGAAAGATGCAAGATTCTATATTTTCTATATTTGAAATATATACATATAGAAGAGGCGAACAGAACACGAAATTCGTTTTATTTGCCTTGCCTCCTAATTCGAAGGAAGAACTCGCTGTTTATGTTGTTGTTTTTTTACCGATATTGCTAATCAGCAATATCGGTAAAAAACAACAATTATCCGCATGATTCTTTCTACAATTAAAGCTTATGTCACCAAATAAAAATTCATTTTTTCGGTTTTTTTATTTTGATTCTGATAAACTAACTAACTAGTTGTTCGCCACAAAAAAAAGTTGAACTCAAGACTCTACTTGACTCTACTTGATTGAATTTTTATTGAAAGGAAAAAAGGCGTGGAGCTGAAATAGCTCACTCAGAACACCTTTTAAAGGGTTACGTGGTACGATTGGATCGAATAAGCCCTTATGGAATAAATATTCAGCCGCTTGTGAACCTTCAGGTACTGTCTTATTCAATGTTTGTTCAATTACTCTTTTACCCGCAAATGCAATATAGGCATTGGGTTCGGCAATAATGATATCCCCCAACATACCAAAACTAGCTGTTACTCCACCAGTAGTAGGAGATGTAAGAATTGATACATAGAATAACTTTTTATTTGATTGATAATCATATAAAGCAGAAGATATTTTAGCCATTTGCATCAAGCTCAAACTTCCTTCTTGCATGCGTGCCCCTCCGGAAGCACACACTAGAATAAGAGGTAAAAGTTTATTGGTAGCATACTCGATCAAACGGGTGATTTTCTCGCCTACTACGGATCCCATACTACCCCCCATAAACTGAAAATCCATAACCCCAATTGCGACGGGAATCCCGTTTAGTTGACCTGTACCTGTTTGAACAGCCTCTGTTAATCCTGTTTTTTTTTGATAAGAATCAATACGATCTTTATAAGGTTCCTCTTCTGAATGAAATTCAATGGGATCCAGAGAAACCATGCCGTCATCCATCGGATCCCAAGTACCTGGATCAACCGAAAGTTCGATTCTATCTGAACTACTTATTTTCAAATAATATTCGCATTGTTCACAAATATTCATTTTTGACTTCAAAAATTTCTTATAATTTAATCCATAACAATTTTCACATTGAACCCACAAATGCCTGTATTTTTGAGTTACATCGAGATTATTCGAACTTTT